AGATGCTGAACAACAAAGTTTGATTTTGGAAAAGCACCATCATTATGGGAATGTACATGCGGTAGAAAAATTACGTCAATCAATCGAGATATGGTATGCCACAAGTGAATATTTGAGACAAGAAATGAATCTTAATTTTAAGATGACTGATCCTTCAAATCCAGTCCATATAATGTCCTATTCTGGAGCTAGAGGAAATGCATCTCAGGTCCACCAATTAGTAGGTATGAGAGGATTAATGTCAGATCCCCAAGGACAAATGATTGATTTACCCATTCAAAGCAATTTACGCGAAGGACTTTCTTTAACGGAATATACAATTTCCTGCTACGGAGCCCGCAAAGGAGTTGTGGATACTGCTGTACGAACGTCAGACGCTGGATACCTCACGCGTAGACTTGTTGAAGTAGTTCAACATATTGTTGTACGTAGAACGGATTGTGGAAGTACCCGAGGTATTTCCGTGAGTCTTCGAAAGGGGATGACGGAAAGAATTTTGATCCAAACGCTAATAGGTCGCGTATTAGCAAACGATGTATATCTAGGTCTACGATGCATTGCTACCAGAAATCAAGATATTGGGATTGGGCTTGTCAATCGATTCATGACCTCTCGGGCGCAGCCAATATATATTCGAACTCCCTTCACTTGCCGAAGTGCATCTTGGATCTGTCGATTATGCTATGGTCGGAGTCCCACTCATGGTGACCTGGTTGAATTGGGAGAAGCAGTAGGTATTATTGCGGGTCAATCCATTGGAGAACCAGGGACTCAACTAACATTAAGAACTTTTCATACCGGTGGAGTATTCACAGGTGGTACTGCGGAACATGTACGAGCTCCTTCTAATGGAAAAATCAAATTCAATGAGGATTTGGTTCACCCCACACGCACACGTCATGGACATCCTGCCTTTCTCTGCTATGTAGACCTATATGTGACTATTGAGAGTCAGGATATTATACATAGTGTGAATATTCCACCAAAAAGTTTTCTTTTGGTTCAAAATGATCAATATGTGGAATCAGAACAAGTGATTGCTGAGATTCGTGCTGGAACATCCACTTTCCATTTTAAAGAGAGGGTTCGAAAACATATTTATTCTGACTCAGAGGGAGAAATGCATTGGAGTACCGGTGTGTACCATGCACCTGAATATACACACGGTAATGTTCATTTCTTACCCAAAACAAGTCATTTATGGATCTTATCGGGGGGTCCGTGCAAATTCAGTCTAGTGCCTTTTTCACTCCACAAGGATCAAGATCAAATGAATGTTCAATCTCTTTCTGTTCAAGAGAGATCCATTTCTGACTTCTCGGTGAATAATAATCGAGTGAGACACAAATTGTTTGGCTCGGATCCCCTGGCGAGAAAAGGGCGAAGGATTTCTGATTATGCAGCAGGATCTGAGCGAGTCATATCCAATGGTGATGGGGATTTCATATATCCCACCATTCTCCAAGAGAATTCTTATTTATTGGCGAAGAGGCGAAGAAATAGATTCATCATACCATTCCAATATGATCCGGAACGGGAGAAGGAATTAACGCCTCATTCTAGTACTAGTATCACGGTTGAAATACCCGCAAATGGTATTTTACGTAGAAATAGTATTCTTGCTTATTTCGACGATCCACGATACAGAAGAAGCAGTTCGGGAATTACCAAATATGGCATCATAGAGGTCGATTCAATCGTCAAAAAAGAGGGTCTGATTGAGTATCGAAGACCAAAAGAATCTAGACCGAAATACCAAATGAAAGTAGATCGATTTTTTGTCATTCCCGAAGAAGTCCATATCTTGCCCGGGTCTTCATCCATAATGGTACGGAACAATAGTATCATTGGAGTAGATACACGAATTACGTTTAATACAAGAAGCCAAATAGGTGGATTGGTCCGAATAGAAAAAAAAAAAAAAAAGATTGAACTGAAAATCTTTTCTGGAGGTATCCATTTTCCTGGAGAAACAGATAAGATATCCCGACACATTGGCATCTTGATACCACCAGGAGCAAGAAAAAAAATGGATAAGGGATCAAAGGGGAAAAATTGGGAAGGGAAAAATTGGGTCTATGTCCAACGGATCACACCTATCAAGAAAAAATATTTTGTTTCAGTACGACCCGTAGTGACATATGAAATAGCTGATGGGATAAATCTAGTAACGCTTTTCCCTGGGGATATGTTACAGGAAAAGGATAATTTGCGACTCCAAGTTGTCAATTATATCCTTTATGGGGATGGCAAACCAATTCGAGGAATTTCCCATACAAGTATTCAATTGGTTCGTACTTGTTTAGTATTGAATTGGGACCAAGACAGAAAAGGTTCTATAGAAAAGGTTCAGGCTTCTTCTGCTGAAGTAAGGGCAAATGATCTGATTCGATATTTCATAAGAATTGAATTGGTGAAGTCTCCTATTTTGTATACCGGAAAGAGGAATGATAGACCAGGTTCAGTGATTCCTGATACTGGGTCATATTGCGCCAATACCAATCTTTTTTCTTCCAAGGTTAAAATTCAATCACTTAGTCAACATCAAGGAACCGTTCGTACATTTCTTAATAGAAATAAAGAAGGCCAATCTCTTATAGTTTTTTCATCATCTAATTGTTCTCGCATCAATGTTTCGAAATATCACAATGTGACCAAAGAATCAATTCAAGAAAAAGAGGATACCCCGATTCCAATTCTTAATTTGTTGGGTCCCTTAGGTACTGTACCTAAAATTCATAATTTTTCCCCATCTTATCATTCAATAACTCATAATGAGATCTTGTTAAATAAATATTTAATACTGGATAATAATAATCCAAAACAGACTTTCCAACTACTTAAGTATTATTTAGTGGACGAAAACGGGAGAATCTCTAATGCAAATCCATGCAGTGACATCATTTTTAATCTATTCGGTTCGTGCTTTCTCCCTCACGATTATTGTGAGGAGACATCCACAACCAGAATAATGAGCCTCGGACAGTTTATTTGTGAAAATGTATGTCTATCCAAACACGGAACACGCATAAAATCTGGTCAAGTTATAATGGTTTATCTTGACTCTTTCATAATAAGATCAGCTAAACCCTATTTGGCGACCCGAGGAGCAACCGTTCATGGTGATTATGGAGAAATCTTTTACGAAGGAGATACATTAGTTACATTTATATATGAAAAATCGAGATCTGGTGATATAACTCACGGCCTTCCAAAGGTTGAACAAGTGTTAGAAGTTCGTTCGATTGATTCAATATCGATGAACCTAGAAAAAAGGGTTGAAGGTTGGAACGAACATATAACAGGAATTCTTGGAATTCCTTGGGGATTCCTGATTGGTGCTGAACTCACCATAGCGCAAAGTCGTATTTCTTTGGTTAATAAGATCCAAAAGGTTTATCGATCCCAGGGGGTACAGATTCATAATAAGCATATAGAGATTATTGTACGACAAATAACATCAAAAGTGTTGGTTTCAGAAGATGGAATGTCTAATGTTTTTTCACCCGGGGAACTAATCGGATTGTTGCGAGCAGAACGAGCAGGTCGTGCTTTGGAAGAGGCTATTTGTTACCGAGCCGTCTTATTGGGAATAACGAGAGCATCTCTGAATACTCAAAGTTTCATATCAGAAGCTAGTTTTCAGGAAACCGCTCGAGTTTTAGCAAAAGCCGCTCTCCGGGGTCGTATTGATTGGTTGAAAGGTCTGAAAGAGAATGTTGTTCTTGGGGGGATGATACCCGTTGGTACCGGATTCAAACGATTCGTTCACCGTTCAAGGGAATACAACAACATTCCTTTGGAAATACAAAATAAGAATTTTTTCGGGGGGGAAATGAGAGATATTCTGTTCCACCACAGAGAATTATTTTGTTCTTGCATCCCAAAGCCAAAGAGTTTCCATAATACATCAGAACAACCATTCTATGCTATGGGATCTAATCCAATCGTTCATAAGAGCGGATTCATTATTAGCTAAGCTAATATAATGGTCATTTGTTAATAAAGAGAATATCGAAACCAAGGGTAAAGGAATTCATAATGAAGCTTGGACCGTGTATCAACGGTTAACCCGCGGTAGAAGGTTCCATTGGAACAATTATTTATTTCAGGGTACCTCGTCTCTTTTTTTTAGAGGAAGTGTGGGGATAAATGACAAGAAGATATTGGAACATCAATTTGGAAGAGATGATGGAAGCGGGGGTTCATTTTGGTCATGGTACTAGGAAATGGAATCCTAGAATGGCACCTTACATCTCTGCAAAGCGTAAAGGTATTCATATTACAAATCTTACGAGAACTGCTCGTTTTTTATCAGAAGCCTGTGATTTAGTTTTTGACGCAGCAAGTAGAGGAAAACACTTCCTAATAGTTGGTACGAAAGATAAGGCAGCTGATTTGGTAGCATCAGCTGCAATAAGGGCTCGGTGTCATTATGTCAATAAAAAATGGCTCGGTGGTATGTCAACGAATTGGTCTACTACGGAAACGAGGCTTCAGAAGTTCAGGGACTTGAGAGTGAGAGCCGAGATGGGGCAACTCAGTCGTCTCCCGAAACGGGATGCAGCAATATTGAAGAGACAATTATCTCACTTTCAAACATATCTGGGCGGTATCAAATATATGACGGGGTTACCCGATATTGTAATCATCATTGATCAGCAAGAAGAATATACGGCCCTTCGAGAATGCGTTACTTTGGGTATTCCAACTATTTGTTTAATCGATACAAATTGTGATCCAGATCTCGCAGATATTCCGATTCCAGCCAACGATGACGCTATAGCTTCCATCCGATTGATTCTTAACAAATTAGTATCCGCAATTTGTCAGGGACGTTCTAGCTATATAAGAAGTCGTTGATTAATAATAAGATAAGTCAATTACTTCGCTTCGGGAAACCCAGAGATTCATTGAATCGGTTATTCTTACTATTCCTGAATGTGAAAAAGGAGATTTTCATTGCCGGGGATATATTACGTGATTAATTCATTAATTAATATCTGAAATATATGGTTAAGTTAAATTAGTATAAATGGTTGAATCAAAATAATTCCTTCTTAAGTTCCATTTCTGTCAGAGGGTAATATGAATGTTCTACCATGTTCCATCAACGCACTAAAGGGGTTATACGAGATATCCGGCGTGGAAGTAGGCCAACATTTCTATTGGCAAATAGGGGGTTTCCAAGTGCATGCCCAAGTACTTATAACTTCCTGGGTCGTAATTGCTATCTTATTAGGTTCAGCCGCTATAGCCGTTCGGAATCCACAAACTATCCCGACCGACGGTCAGAATTTTTTCGAATATGTTCTTGAATTCATTCGAGACGTGAGCAAAACTCAAATTGGAGAAGAAGAATATGGTCCTTGGGTTCCTTTTATTGGAACTCTGTTCCTATTTATTTTTGTTTCTAACTGGTCAGGTGCTCTTTTACCTTGGAGAATCATACAGTTACCTCATGGGGAGTTAGCTGCACCCACGAATGATATAAATACTACTGTTGCTTTAGCTTTACCCACGTCAGTGGCATATTTCTATGCAGGCCTTACTAAAAAGGGATTGGGTTATTTCGGTAAATATATTCAACCAACTCCAATACTTTTACCAATTAATGTCTTAGAAGATTTCACAAAACCTTTATCACTTAGTTTTCGACTTTTCGGGAATATATTGGCCGATGAATTAGTAGTTGTTGTTCTTGTTTCTTTAGTACCTTTAGTGATTCCTATACCTGTGATGTTCCTCGGATTATTCACAAGCGGTATTCAAGCTCTCATTTTTGCAACCTTAGCCGCGGCTTATATAGGTGAATCCATGGAAGGTCATCATTGAGTACAAATAAGAAATAAGAAAATAATGCTTTGTTTGAATTTCAAAGTTCAAAGAGTCGCTTTTTCTTTTTTAATTTCAATCAATTCAAAATTAAGCCCATGAATCTTATTCCAATAAAATAATTAATTCATGGGTAGCTCAAGATACCCGCTTGAGGAAATGATTGATATATCAATCTATATTTATGATATGTATGACATAGAGTAATATGTATGATATAGAGTAGGAACAGATATATATGTACGATATTAATATTTATTATATTACGTATTACACTACGGAATTGTAAAAAAAGGGGGGAGATTCCCAATTTTTCCTAAGATCCCCCTTTTTTCCTATTCATGTCATACATCGCCTTTATTTACCCAGTCAATTACGAAGATTCATAATTTGGATAATAAATAATTGTTATCCGTTTGGGACGCGCGACGAAACAACAAGAACTATGTTCTGCGGAACCGTTGCTATTTCATTCCATTCTATTCAACAATTGACCAAAATTGGAATTCAGAGGAGTTGGATCAATCAATCAAGTCTTGATATGGGATGATTCGCTTTGATGAATCTCTTCGTTTGTATCCATGTGAGATAATGACAAAGACAAGAAAGAGTTCACGAATCAGATGAAAAATTCAGTAGGTTAGGTGGGCCGAGCTACATAGCCGTAGCTACATATTATATGTGAACTCCGGTGTATGCTTAGAAGGATGATTCCAGGGTCCGATCCGATTCAATAGAAATAAGATGGCGATGGTTTACATTATGGAAGAAAACATGTATATGTGATAGTAGATATTCATATATATGGACTACCCATCTATATTATTTCATTCCCCATCAACTTTCTATTATATAGATATAGATTCCACTTTATTTATATGGATTACGATATATAAGCTCTTCCCTTTTTCGTCTGTGACTTTATTGTATATGTGGATTGAATATGAAGTTAAGCCTATGAATGCATATAGAGAAGATGAAGGAGGGAGGAATTGAAAGAATGGGTTCGGAACAAAGAAATAGAAGAACTAATATGGATTTTCAAAGACTTGGATAGTGAATAAAAACGAGATATTGAAGTAGTTCTGATGATTCAGTAATATCAAATATCATCACTTCTTAACTCAAATTGGGTTCGGAGTTCTTAGTTTAGTTGTATGGATCTTAGTGATGGAATATGAAATAATAAGTAATGTAACTAATTAATATATAATATAAATATATAACATTAATAATAACATTAATTATATATAAGAATTCATTGGTTTATTTGATTATATCATTAACCATTTCTTCATTTTTTGTTGTGAGGAGCTTACCATGAATCCCCTAATTTCTGCTGCTTCCGTTATTGCTGCTGGATTGGCCGTAGGACTTGCTTCTATTGGACCCGGAGTCGGTCAAGGTACTGCTGCGGGCCAAGCCGTAGAAGGTATTGCTAGACAACCAGAAGCAGAGGGTAAAATACGAGGTACTTTATTGCTTAGTCTGGCTTTTATGGAAGCTTTAACAATTTACGGGCTGGTCGTGGCATTAGCACTTTTATTTGCTAATCCCTTTGTGTAATCCTAGAAACGTGAAAATGTGAAAAATACGTACTTCTTTTCTTGCTTTGGCCCTGCCACTTCGCTTCTTCAAATTATATCAACTCAACACTTCACTCCT